TTAGAAATTGGATGCGGAAAAACACGGAATTTTCGGATTATACAGAGAAAAAAAAAGAAGAGGACAAAAAAGAAGAAGACAAAAGAAAGGAGAAAGCGCGTATAGAAATAGCAGAAGCCTGGGATAGTATTTTACTTGCTCAAGTACTAAGAGGTTTTTTGTTAGTAACCCAATCAATTCTTAGAAAATATATTATATTACCTTCATTGATAATAGCTAAAAATATAGTCCGTATACTATTATTTCAATTTCCTGAATGGTCTGAGGATTTAAAGGATTGGAATAGAGAAATGCATATTAAATGTACCTATAATGGCGTTCAATTATCAGAAAAAGAATTTCCAAAAAACTGGTTAACAGACGGTATTCAGATCAAGATCCTATTTCCTTTTAGTCTTAAACCTTGGCACAGATCTAAACTACAAGCCCCTTATAATGATCCAATGAAAAAGAAGGATCAAAAAAATGATTTTTGCTTTTTAACAGTTTTTGGAATGGAAACTGAACTACCTTTTGGTTCTCCCAGAAAAAAACTTTCATTTTTTGAACCCATTTTTAAAGAACTAAAAAAAAAATTAAAAAAATTGAAAAAGAAATGTTTTATAATTCTAAGAATTTTAAAAGAACAAAAAAAGTTGTTTCTAAATGTCTCAAAAGAAACAAAAAAATGGATCATTAAAAGCATTCTGTTTATAAAAGAAATAATAAAAGAACTCTCAAAAATAAACCCAATTATATTATTTGGATTTGGATTGAGAGAAATAGAAGTATATGAATTGAGTGAAACTAAAAAAGATTCGATAATTGGTAATGGGATGATTCATGAATCGTCGATTCAAATTATATCTCAGGGTTGGACAAATTATTCATTACCAGAAAAAAAAATGCAAGATCTAACTGATAGAACAAATACAATAATAAATCAAATAGAAAAAATTACAAAAGAAAATAAAAAAGGAACTCCAGATATAAATTTAAATTTTAGTTCTAACAAAATAAGTTATGATAATAAAGCATCAGAATCACAAAAAAATATTTGGCAGATATTAAAAAGACAAAATGTTAGATTAATCCGTAAGTCACATTATTTTATAAAATATTTCATTGAAAGGATATACATAGATATCTTTCTATGTATCATTAATATTCCTAGCATCAATACACAACTTTTTCTTGAATCAACAAAAAAAATTATTAATAAATACATTAACGATAATGAAGCAAATCACGAAAGAATTGATAAAACAAATCAAAGTGTAATTCCCTTTATTTCGACTATAAAAAAGTCACTTACTAATATTAGTAACAAGAATTCAAAGACTTTTTGCGACTTATCTTACTTTTCACAAGCATATGTATTTTATAAATTATCACAAACTCAACTTATTAACTTATATAAGTTAAAATCTGTATTTAAATATAACGGAATGTCCCTTTTTCTTAAGAATGAAATAAAGGATTTTTTTGTTGTAACACAAGAACTATTTCATTCCGAATTAAGACATAAGAATCTTCGCAATTATGGAATGAATCAATGGACAAATTGGTTAAGGAGTCAGTATCAATGTGATGTATCTCATATTAAATGGTCTAGATTAGTACCACAAAAATGGCGAAATATATTCAATCAACACTGTATGGCTCAAAATAAAGATTTATGTGATTTATATGAAAAGGATCGATTAATTAACTACGAAAAAAATTTCGAAACAGATTCATTACTGAATCAAAAAGATAATTTTAAAAAACAATATAGATATGATATTTTAGCATATAAATCTATTAATTATGAAGATAAGAAGGACTCTTATATTTATGGATCACCATTACAAGTAAAAAATAACCAAGATATTTTTTATAATTACAACACACATACACAAAAATCATTTAATATGCCGGAAGGTATTCCTATTATCCCTTATCTAGTAGAAGATGATATTAGAGATATGGAGATAAATCCGGATAGAAAATATTTTGATTGGAGAATTTTCCATTTTTGTCTTAAAAATAAGGTCGATATTGACGCCTGGATCGATATTGATACTGACACTAACAGTAATAAATATACTAAGACTAGGGTTAATAAGTATCAAATAATTGATAAAATCAATAAGAGGGGTCTTTTTTATCTCACGATTCAGCAAGATCAAGAAATCAACCTATCCAATCAAAAAAACCTTTTTGATTGGATGGGGATGAATGAAGAAATACTAAGTTGTCCCATATCAAATATGGAATTTTGGTTCTTCCCAGAATTGGGGATACTTTATAATACGTATAAAATTAAACCGTGGGTTATACCAATTAAATTACTAGTTTTAAATTCTAATATAAATGAAAATGATAGTAAAAACAAAAGCATCGCCGGAAATAAAAAAAGGGATCCTTTTATATCAATATCGGAGAATTCAAAAAAATCTTTTGAATTAGAAAATCGAAATCAAGGGGAAAAAGAATACGCGGTCCAAGCAGATTTTAAATCAGCTCTTTCAAACCAAGAAAAAGATGTTGAAGAAGATTATACGGGATCGTACATGAAAAAAAATAGAAATAAAAAGCAATACAAGATCAATACAAAAGCGGAGTTTGATTTCTTCCTAAAAAGGTATTTGCATTTTCAATTGAGATGGGATGATTCTTTAAATAAAAAAATAAGCAATAACATCAAAGTATATTGTCTCCTGCTTAGACTGATAAATCCAAGAGAAATTACTATATCCTCTATTCAAAGAGGCGAAATGAGTCCGGATATTCTGATGATTCAGAAAGATTTAACTCTTACAGAATTGATTAAAAGGGGAATTTTGATTATTGAACCAATTCGTCTATCTATAAAAAATGATGGAAAATTTATTATCTATCAAACCATCGGTATTTCATTAGTTCATAAAAGCAAACACCAAATTAATCAAAGATACCGAGAAAAAAAACATGCCGATAAGAATTCTGATGAAGCCATTACAAAACATCAAAAGATGACTGGAAATAGAGATAAAAATCATTATGATTTGTTTGTTCCTGAAAATATTTTATCACCTAGACGTCGTAGAGAATTGAGAATTCTAATTTGTTTCAATTCTGAGAATAGACATAGAAATGCAGCATTTTGTAATGGGAATAAGGTAAACAGTCAAGTTTTGGATAAAAGCAAAAACTATAAAAAAAAACTTATTAAATTTAAGTTATTTCTTTGGCCCAATTATCGATTAGAAGATTTGGCTTGTATGAATCGTTATTGGTTTAATACCAATAATGGCAGTCGTTTCAGTATGGTAAGGGTACATATGTATCCGCGATTAAAAATGCATTAATAGTACATTTTTGCTATATTTCCCATACTATATCTGATCTATGACGACAAAGAGATGCACACACGCATTGTCTTACATTCCATCGTTCCATTCTGATACACGATACTAATTCAATGACATATCAATTTGATCTATAAATGAATCAACAAAATATTATTATTTTAGGTCTAAATTTTTATCTTTTGTGAGTGCAGAAAACAACCATCCTTTATGTATACCCTTTTCAAATCCAAATAAATAAAAATTTAATTTTATTAAAAAAAATTATAAATTAATAACAAAATTAATATTTTTGTATATACAAAATAAAAATGAGAGGCATTATTATTACTGATCAATAAAGATATCTATCAATAAAAATTTCTTAAAATAAAAAGAGGGGGGCGAGAAGATTTCATTTTATGGTAAAAAATCCATTCATCTCAGTTATTTCACAAGAAGAAAAAGACGAAAACAGAGGATCCACTGAATTTCAAATAGTTAGTTTCACCAATAGGATACGAAGACTTACTTCACATTTAGAATTACACAAAAAAGACTATTTATCTCAGAGAGGTTTACGTAAAATTCTGGGAAAACGCCAACGACTGCTGTCTTATTTGTCAAAGAAAAATAGAATATGTTATAAAGAATTAATTAATCGGTTGGATATTCGGGAGTCAAAAACCCGTTAATTTGAAGAGGCATTTTAAATTATTTGATTTATTAGATCTTGAATTTTAATGAACTTTTTTTCGTTTTCAGCAATTCATGAAAGAATGAATCGAGGAAAAACCGATGAATATACCAGCTACAAGAAAAGACCTCATGATAGTCAATATGGGCCCCCACCACCCATCAATGCATGGTGTTCTTAGACTCATCATTACTCTAGATGGTGAAGATGTTATTGATTGTGAACCAATATTGGGTTATTTACACCGAGGGATGGAAAAAATTGCGGAAAACCGAACAATTATACAATATTTGCCTTATGTAACACGTTGGGATTATTTAGCTACTATGTTCACAGAAGCAATAACTGTAAATGGACCGGAACAGTTGGGAAATATTCAAGTACCTAAAAGAGCTAGCTATATCAGAATAATTATGTTGGAGTTGAGTCGTATAGCTTCTCATCTGTTATGGCTTGGTCCTTTTATGGCGGATATTGGTGCACAAACTCCCTTTTTCTATATTTTCAGAGAAAGAGAATTAGTATATGATCTATTCGAAGCTGCCACCGGTATGAGAATGATGCATAATTATTTTCGTATCGGAGGAGTAGCGGCCGATCTACCTCATGGTTGGATAGATAAATGTTTGGATTTCTGCGATTATTTTTTAACAAGAGTTGCTGAATATCAAAAACTTATTACACGAAATCCTATTTTTTTAGAACGAGTCGAGGGAGTAGGCATTATTGGTAGAGAGGAAGTAATAAATTGGGGTTTATCGGGACCAATGCTGCGAGCTTCCGGAATACAATGGGATCTTCGTAAAGTTGATCATTATGAATGTTACGACGAATTTGATTGGGAGGTACAGTGGCAAAAAGAAGGAGATTCATTGGCTCGTTATCTAGTCCGAATTGGTGAAATGATAGAATCTATAAAAATTATTCAACAGGCTCTGGAAGGAATTCCAGGGGGACCCTATGAGAATTTAGAAATACGATACTTTGATAGAGAAAGGAATCCGGAATGGAATGATTTTGAATATAGATTTATTAGTAAAAAGCCTTCTCCTACATTTGAATTGCCGAAACAAGAACTTTATGTGAGAGTCGAAGCCCCAAAGGGAGAGCTGGGAATTTTTCTGATAGGGGATCAGAGTGGTTTTCCTTGGAGATGGAAAATACGCCCCCCGGGTTTTATCAATTTGCAAATTCTTCCTCAGTTAGTTAAAAGAATGAAATTGGCTGATATTATGACGATACTAGGTAGTATAGATATCATTATGGGAGAAGTTGATCGTTGAAATGATAATTGATACACCAGAAGTACAAGATATTGATTCTTTTTCTAGATTAGAGTTTTTAAAAGAGGTTTATGGAATTATATGGGTGCTTATTCCTATTTTGACTCTTGTATTGGGAATCACAATAGGCGTACTGGTAATTGTATGGTTAGAAAGAGAAATATCCGCAGGGATACAACAACGTATTGGACCTGAATACGCCGGCCCTTTTGGAATTCTTCAAGCTCTAGCAGATGGGGCAAAACTGGTTTTCAAAGAAAATCTTCTTCCATCTAGGGGGGATACCCGTTTATTCAGTATCGGGCCATCCATAGCAGTCATATCAATTTTAGTAAGCTATTCAGTAGCTCCTTTTGGCTATCACCTTGTTTTAGCGGATCTCAATATCGGTGTTTTTTTATGGATTGCCATTTCTAGTATTGCTCCAATTGGACTTCTTATGTCAGGATACGGGTCAAATAATAAATATTCCTTTTTAGGTGGTCTACGAGCTGCTGCTCAATCGATTAGTTATGAAATACCATTAACTTTATGTGTGTTATCAATATCTCTACGTGCGATTCGTTGATACATAGACATAAACTTTTCTTTATTCCTTCCTTTCAAATCAAAGAAAGGGTTGGAATGAATTAAGTAGATATCTTCATTTTTTTTATTCATTATTCGGGTTGATGAACTAAATCAAATAGTTATATGAGTGAAAGAAAACAGCTTATATATAAATTCGCAGTAAAAAGATTGAGTCTCATTTTCTATGTATAAGAGTTAGAGAGTTAAGCGGAAATAAACATAAACAGAAGCGACCGTTTCCCCCAAGATTGGTTGATTAGTCATCCTGACTTGAAGCGGGCTCAAAAGATCAACCGTATTGAGTTTTCACTATCATTTGTATGTATTACCACAGGGGGGGGTTGAACAAAAACGAGTGGGTGGTTAGAAACACCAAGATATGTAAAGGATTAGTAATAGAGATTATGTAAATTCTCCAAAAGGACATTTTTACATAATATACAAACAAAGAATACTCATTGGGGCTTTAAGTTGGTAGAAATGATCAGGCAATACTCCCCACGACACGATTCCAATCCAGAGTATGCTCCTATCCACCGATTAAATAAATAACTATTGGGAACGAAATAATCCTTTACTTTATTTTGTAAGCCCCCTTTTTCTCAGAAATAGAAAGAAGAATAGGAACGAAAAAAAGAGAAAGAAATCCAATTCCAATAAAAAATAAAAAAATACCTTTTTTATTTCCCAGATACATATTAATAGATATAGAATTTGTGTCATAATTCATGAATTAATTATAGAATTTTTTTCGTACGTGAAATAAACGGGTTATTGATATTTCTACAAGAAGTATTTTATTGAAGAATTAAGTTATTACTCAACAAAGAAGAATTTTAATTCTTATTGAAATTATTAAAGTTAAAGAAAGGGTGAGATCGATTCAGAAGTACTTTTTTATTTATTATTAAATAATTATAACAGACAGAATTCAATTGGTCTAATTTAGGACCGTCCAATAGATTTTTACTTTATACATCCTACAAACGTACCAAGATAAAATAATACTGACGCGATCCTTAGATTTATTTCTGGCCTTTAAGGAGCCGTATGAGGTGAAAATCTCATGTACGGTTCTGTAATAGCGATGATAACAGTAATGGTATCACCGACTATAATTATCTAACAGTTCAAGTACAATTGATATAGTTGAGGCGCAATCAAAATACGGTTTTTGGGGATGGAATTTGTGGCGTCAGCCTATAGGGTTTATCATTTTTATCATTTCTTCCCTAGCAGAATGTGAGAGATTACCTTTTGATTTACCCGAAGCAGAAGAAGAATTAGTAGCAGGTTATCAAACCGAATACTCGGGTATAAAATTTGGTTTATTTTATGTTGCTTCCTATCTAAACCTATTAGTTTCTTCATTATTTGTAACAGTTCTTTACTTGGGAGGTTGGAATATCTCTATTCCGGACATATATGTTTCTGAGCTTTTTGAAATAAATAAAACATGTGGAGTTTTTGGAGCGACAATTGGTATCTTTATTACATTAGCTAAAACTTATTTGTTCTTGTTCATTCCTATCACAACAAGATGGACTTTACCGAGGCTAAGAATGGACCAACTATTGAATCTTGGATGGAAATTTCTTTTACCTATTTCTCTCGGTAATCTATTATTAACAACTTCTTCCCAACTCTTTTCGCTGTAAGGTAAATTTACAACTTGTCTCAAACAAGAGAAATAAACAAACATAAAATTATTCATAATATATATTAATGATATGTTCTCTATGGTAACTGGGTTCATGAATTATGGTCAACAAACAGTACGAGCTGCAAGGTACATTGGTCAAAGTTTCATGATTACTTTATCTCACGCAAATCGTTTACCTGTAACTATTCAATATCCTTATGAAAAATTAATCACCGCGGAGCGTTTCCGCGGTCGAATCCATTTTGAATTTGATAAATGTATTGCTTGTGAAGTATGTGTTCGTGTATGTCCTATAGATCTACCCGTTGTTGATTGGAAATTGGAAACTGATATTCGCAAGAAACGGTTGCTTAATTACAGTATTGATTTCGGAGTCTGTATATTTTGTGGTAATTGCGTTGAGTATTGTCCAACAAATTGTTTATCAATGACTGAAGAATATGAACTTTCTACTTATGATCGTCACGAATTGAATTATAATCAAATTGCTTTGGGTCGTTTACCAATGTCAGTAATTGACGATTATACAATTCGAACAATTTTTAATTCGCCTCAAAAAAAAAAAAATAAGTAAATCTCTTGATTAAAGAATAATTTATAATTACTTTACTAAGACTATTACTTTACTAATAAATAATACTAAGGTTCATTTTTTTTTTTTTGATCTAATCTAAAGGAATCGGGTTTCTTTCGTTTTGTTTGGTCAATAACTAAAAATCCCAACTATTGATTAGTTGGTTAAGAATCACGTCTTAATTTGGATTGAAAATCCATTAATTAATCCATTAATTAATATATCTGTAATTATTTTTACATATATAGTTTCAAATGAGAACTACTCTTTCAGATAACGAATTAAATTAGTCCAATAATTGTACTTACATTTATTCATATCCCTTAGGATTTAATTAGGAATTGCTCAAAAATTATAATTTTTTTTCTGTTTGGATTTCAATAAGGTCATGAAAAACGTTTCGATTTATTTATCTCTTATTTTACATATAATGGATTTGCCCGGACCAATACATGATTTTCTTTTAGTCTTTCTGGGATCGGTTCTTATACTAGGAGGTATGGGAGTGGTATTATTTACCAACCCCATTTATTCTGCCTTTTCATTGGGACTGGTTCTTGTTTGTATATCCTTATTCTATATTCTATTAAACTCCTATTTTGTAGCTGCTGCACAACTTCTTATTTACGTGGGAGCTATAAATGTTTTAATCGTATTTGCTGTGATGTTTATGAATGGTTCAGAATATTACAAAGATTTGAATCTTTGGACCGTTGGGGATGGGGTTACTTTGCCAGTTTGTACAAGTATTTTTGTTTTACTCATGATTACTATTACAGATACGTCATGGTACGGGATTATTTGGACTACAAGATCAAACCAGATTATAGAACAAGATTTGATAAGTAATAGTCAACAAATTGGAATTCATTTATCAACGGATTTTTTTCTTCCGTTTGAATTCGTTTCGATAATTCTTTTAGCCGCTTTGATAGGTGCAATTGCCGTGGCGCGACAGTAATAAATCTATAGAATTGGCAACAGCAATCCAAATAAAACTGTGTTCTGTTTTATTACATTTATTTCCCTTCAATTAAAGGTTCTTTATGTCTAAAATATAAATTATTTTATTCAATCTATTCTATTACCAATAGAATATATTCCTCTGTTCCGTACTTTTTTTTATTCTAGTCAATTGAATCTGTTTAATTGTTGTTCAGTTCATATTGAAATGAATCGAAATTGATAAGGAGTTGGTCAATGATGCTCGAGCATGTACTTGTTTTGAGTGCCTACTTATTTTCTATCGGTATCTATGGATTGATCACGAGTCGAAATATGGTTAGAGCCCTTATGTGTCTTGAACTTATATTGAATGCGGTTAATATAAATTTCGTAACATTTTCTGATTTTTTTGATAGTCGCCAATTAAAAGGAAATATTTTCTCAATTTTTGTTATAGCTATTGCAGCCGCTGAAGCAGCTATTGGTCCGGCTATTATTTCGTCAATTTATCGTAACAGAAAATCAACTCGTATCAATCAATCAAATTTGTTGAATAAGTAGTATTAATAATCATATAAATTCTAATATTCATAAATTATAATTACCATGACCATACATTACGTATAATACATGTTTTCGAAAATGTAAAAAATCAATGTAAGAAATCAAAGTATCTTGGTTCTATCACACGGGTCGATCCAGAATTAGATTGATTATAAAAATTCTGATAAATTATTGATTCATCTGGTGTCTAAATATATGATTCATTTACAAGTTTACTAGATCGAAAATTTCTGACATTTAAAAATTTATAGATCCAATGTCACATTCAGTAAAGATTTATGATACGTGTATAGGGTGCACTCAATGTGTGCGAGCCTGCCCAACAGATGTATTAGAAATGATACCTTGGGACGGATGTAAGGCTAAGCAAATTGCTTCCGCTCCAAGAACAGAGGACTGTGTCGGTTGTAAGAG